TATATTAACGATCGGGAATCGTCGAGGTATTTGTTCAAATAGGTATAATCCATGTAATCGAAGAAACTATCAAAATGAAACGGTTGACGATAATAAGTATACGAAAGAGAAAGAACCCTATTTTTGTAGTTCCTATGATGCACTTGGAGCTTATCGGCAGAAACGAATCAATTTAGATAGTCCTTTGTGGCTCCGGTGGCGACTCGATCAACGTGTCATTGCCTCAAGAGAAGTTCCCATCGAAGTTCAATATGAATCTTTGGGTACCTATCATGAGATTTATGGGCACTATCTAATAGTAAGAAGTGTAAAAAAAGAAATCCTTTGTATATACATTCGAACAACTGTCGGTCATATTTCTTTTTATCGAGAAATAGAAGAAGCCATACAAGGGTTTTGTCGGGCCTACTCATACGATACCTAAGCTAAGTAATTATGTGATACCGTGGGAATTCGGTTCTCTACGGCTCAACCGGTATCATAATTCCTGAATTTCTACGTGAATCAAGATCGAGGAAAGGAAGTCTTCAAATCACTGACTCAAACCCATTGTCGAATCCTACTCAGCGGAATATGGAGGTACTTATGGCAGAACGGGCTGATCTGGTTTTTCACAATAAAGTGATAGATGCAACTGCCATGAAACGACTTATTAGCAGATTAATAGATCACTTCGGAATGGCATATACATCGCACATCCTGGATCAAGTAAAGACTCTGGGTTTCCAGCAAGCCACTGCTACATCCATTTCATTAGGAATTGATGATCTTTTAACAATACCTTCTAAGGGATGGCTAGTCCAAGACGCTGAACAACAAAGTTTGATTTTAGAAAAGCACCATCATTATGGGAATGTACACGCGGTAGAAAAATTGCGTCAATCCATTGAGATATGGTATGCTACAAGTGAATATTTGAGACAAGAAATGCATCCTAATTTTAGGATGACTGATCCTTCTAATCCAGTCCATATAATGTCCTTTTCGGGAGCTAGGGGAAATGCATCTCAGGTACACCAATTAGTAGGTATGAGAGGATTAATGTCGGACCCCCAAGGACAAATGATTGATTTACCCATTCAAAGCAATTTACGCGAAGGACTCTCTTTAACGGAATATATAATTTCCTGCTACGGAGCCCGCAAAGGAGTTGTGGATACTGCTGTACGAACATCAGATGCTGGATACCTCACGCGTAGACTTGTTGAAGTAGTTCAACACATTGTTGTGCGTAGAACAGATTGTGGCACTATCCGAGGTATTTCCGTGAGTCCTCGAAATGGGATGACGGAAAAAATTTTGATCCAAACACTAATTGGTCGTGTATTAGCAGACGATATATATATGGGTCTACGATGCATTGCCACTCGAAATCAAGATATTGGTATTGGACTTGTCAATCGATTCATAACCTTTCGAGCACAATCAATATATATTCGAACCCCCTTTATTTGCAGGAGTACATCTTGGATCTGTAGATTATGTTATGGTCGGAGTCCCACTCATGGCGACCTGGTCGAATTGGGAGAAGCAGTAGGTATTATTGCAGGTCAATCAATTGGGGAACCAGGGACTCAACTAACATTAAGAACTTTTCATACCGGTGGAGTATTTACAGGTGGTACTGCAGAACATGTACGAGCTCCTTCTAATGGAAAAATAAAATTCAATGAGGATTTGGTTCATCCCACACGTACACGTCATGGACATCCTGCTTTTCTATGTTATATAGACCTGTATGTAACTATTGAGAGTCAGGATATTCTACATAATGTGAATATTCCACAAAAAAGTTTTCTTTTAGTTCAAAACGATCAATATGTAGAATCAGAACAAGTGATTGCTGAGATTCGCGCTGGAACATCCACTTTCAATTTTAAAGAGAGGGTTCGAAAACATATTTATTCTGACTCAGAGGGAGAAATGCACTGGAGTACCGATGTGTACCATGCGCCTGAATATAGATATGGTAATGTTCATCTCTTACCAAAAACAAGTCATTTATGGATATTATCAGGAGGTCCGTGCAGATCCAGTATAGTCACTTTTTCGCTCCACAAGGATCAAGATCAAATGAATGTTCATTCTCTTTCTGTCGAACGGAGATCTATTTCTGACCTCTCAGTGACTAATGATCGAGTGAGACACAAATTGTTTAGTTCGGATCCTTCCAGTAAAAAAGGGCAGGGGATTCTTGATTATTCAGGACCTGATCGAATCATATCTAATGGTCATTGGAATTTCCTATATCCTGCCATTCTCCACGAGAATTCTGATTTATTGGCGAAAAGGCGAAGAAATAGATTCATCATCCCATTCCAATATGATCAAGAACGGGAGAAAGAACTAATGCCCCGTTCTGGTATCTCGATTGAAATACCCATAAATGGGATTTTACGTAGAAATAGTATTCTTGCTTATTTCGACGATCCCCGATACAGAAGAAGTAGTTCAGGAATTACTAAATATGGGACCATAGAGGTGGATTCAATCGTCAAAA